GCTGCTTAATCTTTCAGGGAGTCGACTCCGTTACATAAGTGGATTCCGAACTTTTGTCTCATATTATGACATAGGTAAGCAGTTCTTATGGTATCGACCAAAAATCTCGCTAATTGATCTTTACGGTGCTTCCTCTATCAATTAGATCTTTTATCCATAGAATAAAGTATCGCGGCATCTTTCTTCATATTTTGATTTCTATGAAGTTTCTTTCTTTTCTACAGCTGATAAAAATCGTTGTTTTGGACGATGCATATGTAGAAAGCCTCTTTTTTTTTTTTACTAGTAGATTTTTTTTGCTCTTTCGGTTCTTTCTATAGGAGAGATAGTCGCACGTAATGACAGATCACGGCCATATTATTAAAAGCTTGTGGTAAGAAGGGGTTTCGTTCTAGTGCCCGAAAATAATATTCCAAAGCTTTTGTGTGTTCTCCATTACTTGTATGAATAAGGCCTATATTATAGAGTATATAACTTCGATCATAGGGATCAATTTCTAGTCGCATAGCTTCATAATAATTCTGTAAAGCTTCTGCATAATTTCCTTCGGATTGAGCCGACATCCGTTACGGTCGTCATTCGATTCAAAGAATCTCCGTTCCAGAACCGTACATGAGATTTTCATCTCATACGGCTCCTCCTTTATGTGCATAATGAGCCTAGCCTAATACCAAAAAAGGAGTGAAATATTCTCATTATGAACTGAACGGGACTAGTGTTTTTACAAGAAATTTCTAGCCAACCTTCCGGCAAAAGATCTTGTCTTAACATCAAACATGTTGGTACTAGATAAAAATGTTAAGTTAACTCCAACAATTTCTTTGTCCTCAACGCCTCCTTTATTTATAAAAATTAGTCACTTCAACAGTCTTCGATGGATATACGGGTATCCAAAGTACGAATGAGATGGATATTTGTTGTCCCAACCATTCTTCTTAGTCCCGATCCCAATAAGGAAAAGGGATAATTTCTAACAAAGTTTTCATTTTGTTGATTCCTAAAGGTAGTGCTTCTTCCTTTATGCTGCCTATTGGTACTAATCAAAGTAGGAGTAGGGTTAACCGGAAATACATAACCCAAGACATAGGCGTAACCTTTCGCTCAATGCTCTAATCGACAATTGAAGCATTTGAGGCTGCATTAATCGAGGATACACGACAGAAGGAATTGTTTTTTTAGAAACTTCACCTTCAACAAGCGTAGAGCTCTTTCAAATCTTTTTATCCCGGCCAATGTTCCTTGCTCTTAAGACTTGACAGTGGTCAATAATAAAAATCAAATCACACCATCTCTGTAATAGGTAAATGCCTCTTTTTCTCCTGAAGTTGTCGGAATTATTCGTAATAATATATTGGCTACAATTGAAAAGGTCTTATCAATAAAATTTCCAGTTATTCGGGATCTAGGCATAGGTAGCAATCCACTTTTGAATTTCTTTTAATTACCTCTCGGGAGAAAACGATCCCACAAAAAAGGAATGAATTGTAGAATACGAAATAACATAAAAACAGACTTAACTCATAAAAAATAGATAGATCGCCCATTCGATTTGTTCCAATCCCTTTAAGCCAGTATAGATATAAGAAAAAGAGAGGAAGGCCGTCATGAATAGATATATATCTTTATTGACAGATATATATCTATATTGTATTGTTTTTATGAAAAACTTTTTCATAAAAACAACAAAAAAGCCTTTCCTTGGGAGGATAAAGATAATGTTTTTTTTGTTTTGATTAAAGGATTTCTATTCTATTTTTAGAGTTTTTCTAGTTAGAATTAATAGGACGTACTGTACCTATCCAACATCTAATCTATATAGAAATGACTCGCGATTCACTCGCTTTCTGGGCCATAATCATTATGTAGGAGAGATGGCCGAGTGGTTCAAGGCGTAGCATTGGAACTGCTATGTAGGCTTTTGTTTACCGAGGGTTCGAATCCCTCTCTTTCCGGTTCTGTTAATAACTTTTAACAACTTTTTCTTTTTTAATTAAAAAAAAAAACAAAAAAAAGAAAGAAAATGTTAAGTACATTAAATATTCAAAAATAAAGCAAAGAATTTTGGTTTTATTTTATTCTTCACGTCCGGGATTACGTCCTGGATCATTAGATAAAAATCCGAAGATGAAGAGAGAAACAAAGGATATTACTACTGTGTAAACAGACAATTTAAGAGTAAGCATTCGACAATCTCCATGATCTTTATTTGGGTTGCAAAAAACAACTATTATTCCTACTATGTAAACAAACAATCTAAAAGTAAGCATTAGATAATTTCCAAGATCTTTTTTTATATCACATATTCTATTTTCACACCAAGAAACGAATTAGAATTTTTTCTCGAATAAATCATGAATTTTTCTAGGACAGTATAAAAAATCTTATCGAAAACTTACAGCAGCTTGCCAAACAAAAGCTAATAAAAAAAACAACAGAGGGATTATTGGCATAACATCTACTATTGGATTCAAAAAAGCGTATGCTTCCGGCAATTTTGTAAACAAAAAACTGTTTGAATAAAGGGCAGGATTAAGACAGATACAAATGAAACTCAAAATATTAAGCATATTAAACATATTTTTCCTAAAAGATAATTGTATTTGGATTTTTGAGATACAAATGAAACTCAAAATATTAAGCATAATAAACACCTTCCAATCAAAAATTCTTCAATAAAACTTGAAACTGATCCACCCAATCAAAAATCCTTGAATTCTCACTTAAAAAAAAGAATAGAAGAGATCCTATTTTCATACAATATCTTAATTGAATTATATATTATGATCAAGACATTTTGCTTAATTCGAAATTTACATATATTAATATCCAAACAACAAGCGAATCCAATTCAGAGATATTTGGCCGGTAATTGGCGAAGAACCCATAATAATACTAATATGACTACTTGATTTAATTAGTGTTAAATTGAAATGGGGCGTCGCCAAGTGGTAAGGCAACGGGTTTTGGTCCCGCTATTCGAAGGTTCGAATCCTTCCGTCCCAAAGCAATATGCTTTTTCCGTCCCAAAGCATATTGCTTTTATATAAAGAAATATAAAAAAAAGAAACCTTAAGCAATGTGTTAAGCAATTAATAACGTAAGAAATACAGAGAATTTCTATCAATTTTGACTTTACCTATATTTTCGATTTTTATTTGAGAATTTTTTCGATTCTTTTTTATATTATCCTTTTTTTATTTCTATTATCGCCCTTTTGTTCAAAATCGATTAGAATTTTTTTGTATTCATTTCTTGCTAGTTTCATTTTTTGATTGTGTCGTACCATTCAATAGTTTTCTTTAATTTGATTTTGATTCTATCTCCATAACCAAAATTTTTTTATTTGGGTTGCTAACTCAATGGTAGAGTACTCGGCTTTTAAGTGCGACTAACAGCTTTTACACATTTGTATGAAGAAAGGGTTCGTCCATACCATTGGTATGGTTTGTAAGACTATGACTGATCCTAAAAGGAATGAGTGGAAAAAATAGCATGTCATATTAATGAAAAATTCTTAGAATATTTTATTCTTACCAGACCGATTCCAAACCTTGTTTGAATTAATTGTGTAGGACATAACAAAATGAATCAAAGGTGGGTCGAGTTTAAAGTTAATATTAATAAATAAATGGATAGAGCTTCACGGCTCCAATTCGAAATTAATTCGAAATTTTAGGGGAACAAAAAAGAAAGGAGCTCTCATTCTTAATTTGAATGATTTTCCAATTAAATTTTTAATTCGATGTTAAAAATGGATTAGTGCCTGATGCGGAAAACCCCAACCAATGCAGTTTCAATTTTTTTAATGAGTCCTAACTATTAGCCATTTTACGCCAGGAGGGTGGCTGAATGTGTAGAAGAAAGAGTAGATTGATAATCAATAATTTTCCAAAATCAAAAGAGCGATTCGTTTGAAAAAGTAAAGGATTTCTAACCTTTTAGATAGAGAAAAAGTAAAGGATAGAGAGTCCGTTGATCCTTTTAAATACCCATTTTTGAGGTATTTATTATACCATTTTATTTTTATGATATCGCACTATGTATCATTAAGAAATCGCCTACCTTTGCTTCAATCAACTCGAATTGCAAATGAAAATAGAGAAATATCAAAGATATTTTGAATTAGATAGATCTCAAAAAAACGACTTTCTATACCCCCTTATGTTTCGGGAGTATATTTATATCCTTGTTCATGATCCTGGTTTCAATAGATCGATTTTTTTCGAAAAAATAGCTTATGATAATAAATTGAGTTTACTAATTGTAAAACGTTTAATTGCTGGAATATATCAAAAGAATCTCTTTATTTTTTCTTTTAATGATTCAAACCAAAATCGAGTTTTTAGGTACAACAAAAAATTGTATTCTAAAATGATATCAGAAGGCTTTTCAGTCATTGTGGAAATTCCATTTTCTCTACAATTAGTATCTTCCTTAGAAAAGTTAAAAATAGTAAAATCTCATAATTTACGATCAATTCATTCAATATTTTCTTTTTTAGAGAGTAAATTGTCGCATTTAAATTATGTGTTAGATGTACTAATACCTTATCCCATCCATCTAGAAAAATTGGTTCAAACTACTCGTTACTGGGGGAAAGACCCTTCTTATTTCCATTTATTACGACTCTTTCTTCACGAGTATGGGAATTGGGACCCGTTTCTTATTTCAAAGAGATTGAGTTCCATTTTTGCGAAAATGAATCCAAGATTTTTCTTATTCCTATATAACTCTTATGTATATGAATACGAATCCGTCTTCTTTTTTCTTCGTAACCAATGCTCTCATTTACGATCAACATTTTATCGGGTCTTTCTTGAGCGAATATTTTTCTATGGAAAAATTGAATATTTTGCAGAAGTCATTTCTAATGGTTTTGGGGCCACCCTGTCCTTGTTCAAGGATTTTTTCACACATTATATTAGATATCAAGGGAAATCCATTCTGGCATCAAAGAATCCCCCTCTTCTGATGAGGAAATGGAAATATTATCTTGTCAT